CAAAGTCACTCGTAGAATTTCTGACACAAGTATTCAATTACTACGTACTTGTTTAGTATTGAATTGGAACCAAGACAAAAAAAGTTCTTTTATCGAAGAGGCCCGCGCTTCTTTTGTTCAAGTAAAGACAAATGGTATCCTTCGATATTTCCTAAGGATCGATTTAGTCAAATCGGCCATTTCGTATATCGGGAAAAGGAATGATCCCCCCCCTTTTTCTGATGATGGCTCAGAATATACCAATATGAATCCGTTTTTTTCCATTTACTCCAAGATAAAACTTCAACAATCATTTAACCAAAATCAAGGAACTGTTCGTACGTTGTTTGGTAAAAATAAGGAATATCAGTCTTTTATAATTTTGTCAGCATCCAATTGTTTTGGAATAGGTCCATTCACATTCAACGGTGTAAAATATCACAAAGAATCCATTAAAAAAGATCCCCCAATTTCATTTAAGAATTCATTCGGTCCTTTAGGAACAGTTCTTCAGTTTGCGAATTTTTTTTTATTGTACCATTTAATAACTCATAATCAGATCTTGGTAAATAATTATTTACAATTTGACAATTTAAAACAAACCTTTCAAGTCCTTAAATATCAATATTATTTAATGGATGAAAATGGAAGAATTTATAATCCGGATTTTTGTAGTAACATCGTTTTGAATCCATTCAAATTGCATTGGTATTTTCTTTATTACAATTTTTGTGACGAGACATTTACAAAAATGTGTCTTGGACAATTTCTTTGTGAAAATGTATGTATAACCAAAAATGGACTGTACTTAAAATCGGGTCAAGTTCTAATTGTTCAGTTTGATTCTGTAGTAGTAAGATCGGCTAAGCCTTGTTTGGCTACTCCAGGAGCAACAGTTCATGGTGATTATGGGGAAATCTTTTATGAAGGGGATACTTTAGTTACATTTATATATGAAAAATCGAGGTCTGGTGATATAACGCAAGGTCTCCCAAAAGTGGAACAAGTCTTAGAGGTTCGTTCGGTTGATTCAATATCAATAAATCTAGAAAAACGGATTAATGGTTGGAACGAATGTATAAAAATTGGAATTCCATGGGGATTCTTGATTGGGGCTGAGCTAACTATAGCGCAAAGTCGTATCTCTTTAGTTAATAAGATCCAAAAGGTTTATCGATCCCAGGGGGTGCAGATCCATGATAGGCATATCGAAATTATTGTACGGCAAATAACATCCAAAGTTTTGGTTTCAGAGGATGGAATGTCTAATGTTTTTTTACCTGGAGAACTAATTGGATTGTTTCGAGCAGAACGGACGGGACGCGCTTTGGAAGAAGCGATCTGTTACCGAATTATCTTATTGGGAATAACGAGAGCCTCTCTGAATACTCACAGTTTTATATCCGAAGCAAGTTTTCAAGAAACGGCTCGAGTTTTAGCAAAAGCTGCTCTCCGAGGCCGCATTGATTGGTTGAAAGGACTAAAAGAAAACGTTGTTCTGGGGGGAATTATACCCGTTGGTACTGGATTCAAGGGATTCTTACACCGTTCAAATCAACATAAGAACAATAGCATTCTCTTGAAAAAAAAAAGAATCGATTTGAGGAGAAAATAAGAGATATTTTGTTTTACCACAGAGAATTGTTGGATTCTTTTTTTTTCTAAGAATTTAGGTGATAGATCAAAACAACGACGATTTTGGGGATTTAACAGAAGAGATTAATTCTTTTTATTTATCTTTGTTATTTAATTAATTTAGCATTTAGTAAATTAGTAATGTAATAAAAAAAAAAAAATAACGAATAGAAAGGAATTTCAGGTTTGGGTTGTGTATCAATGGCCAATCCACGTTAAAAAAGAAGGTTCCGTTGGAACAATTATTTATTTCAGGATACCTCATCTCTTTATTTAAAAAAGAGTGAAAGTGTGTGGAGAAATGACAAGAAGATATTGGAACATCAATTTGGAAGAGATGATGGAGGCGGGAGTTCATTTTGGTCACGGTACTCGAAAATGGAATCCTCGAATGTCACCTTATATCTCTGCAAAATGTAAAGGTATTCATATTTTAAATCTGACCAGAACTGCTCGTTTTTTATCAGAGGCTTGTGATTTAGTTTTTGATGCAGCAAGTAGAGGAAAACAATTTTTAATTGTTGGGACAAAAAATAAAGTAGCTGATTCAGTAGCATGGGCTGCAATAAGGGCTCGATGTCATTATGTTAATAAAAAGTGGCTTGGAGGTATCTTAACGAATTGGTCCACTACAGAAACAAGACTTCATAAATTCAGGGACTTACGAATGGAACAAAAGGCGGGGGGACTCGACCGTCTCCCGAAGAGAGATGCCGCGGTGATGAAGAGACAATTATCTCACTTGCAAACATATCTGGGCGGGATTAAATATATGACAGAGTTACCTGATATTGTAATCATCGTTGATCAACAAGAAGAATATACAGCCCTTCGAGAATGTATTACTTTGGGAATTCCAACGATTTGTTTAATCGATACAAATTGTGACCCGGATCTCGCCGATATTTCTATTCCGGCAAACGATGATGCTATATCTTCAATTCGATTAATTCTTACCAAGTTAGTTTTTGCAATTTGTGACGGTCGTTCTAGCTATGTAAGAAATCTTTGATTTTTTTATGAACTCAACAATTCAATTCCTAAAATTTATAATAGAATTAGAGTTTGGTTACTATTCCGGACTATCAAAAACTATAATAATAATAAAGGGAAAGGCCTGGGGATATTATGTGATTAATCGGTATCCTAAAAAAAAGTAGACAAGTCGAGAAAGAGATGATTGAATCAAAATAAATTTTTTAAGTTATATTTCTGGTAGAGGATAATATGAATATTCTATCATATTCAATCAACACCCTAAAGAAGGGGTTATATGATATGTCTGGTGTGGAAGTAGGTCAACATTTTTATTGGCAAATAGGGGATTTCCAAATCCATGGCCAGGTACTTATAACTTCTTGGGTTGTAATTGCTATCTTACTAGGTTCAGCTGCGATAGCTGTTCGTAATCCACAAACCATTCCAACAGGTGGTCAGAATTTCTTTGAATATGTCCTTGAATTCATTCGAGACGTGAGCAAAACTCAAATTGGAGACGAATATCGCCCTTGGGTTCCCTTTATTGGAACTCTGTTTCTGTTTATTTTTGTTTCTAATTGGTCCGGGGCCCTTTTCCCTTGGAAAATCATACAGTTACCTCACGGGGAGTTAGCCGCACCCACGAATGATATAAATACTACGGTTGCTTTAGCTTTACTCACGTCAGTAGCCTATTTTTATGCGGGTCTTACAAAAAAAGGATTGGGTTATTTTGGTAAATACATTCAACCAACTCCAATTCTTTTACCGATTAATGTCTTAGAAGATTTCACAAAACCTCTATCACTTAGTTTTCGACTTTTTGGAAATATATTAGCTGATGAATTAGTAGTTGTTGTTCTTGTTTCTTTAGTACCTTTAGTGGTTCCTATACCTGTCATGTTTCTCGGATTATTTACAAGTGGGATTCAGGCTCTTATTTTTGCAACTTTAGCCGCAGCTTATATAGGCGAATCCATGGAGGGTCATCATTGATTAGTCTTAGGAAGAGTTTTTTAGTTTAGATCCAATGTGGCTCAAGAGACTCTATTACCATTAGATTCTATTAAGATAGAATCTAATGGTAATAGAAAAAAAGATATTAGAGTCGAGATGTATAAAAAAAAGTGGTTGGTTAGTCGACAGTGGTTACGCTAGATATGTGGAATCTAATACTTATAAGTTCCGTTTTTTCGATTAGATGTTTCGCAGAATGATTAGAAAATCCTATTTCATTTACGAGACAATAGGCGGTTTACGTTATGTAAGAAACATACGTATATTTTATATTAGATATAGATTTGACAAGTTATATATGAACCACTTTTTCATTTGCACTAAAAGATGAAGTCTTTCTAATGATTCAAAAATATTATATTAAATATTAATTAATATTTTAATAATATAGATATTCATTAAAATTTGGCATTTTTTATTCTTTCTACTGGATGGATATTTCAATGGAATAATTAAGTCCTAATTCATTGGTTGATTGTATCATTAACCATTTATTTTTTTTTTTTGTGTGAGGAACTTATCTATCATGAATCCACTGATTTCTGCCGCTTCCGTTATTGCTGCTGGATTGGCTGTAGGGCTTGCTTCTATTGGACCTGGAGTTGGTCAAGGTACTGCTGCAGGCCAAGCTGTAGAAGGTATTGCGAGACAGCCCGAGGCAGAGGGAAAAATACGAGGTACTTTATTACTTAGTTTAGCTTTTATGGAAGCTTTAACAATTTATGGATTGGTTGTCGCATTAGCCCTTTTATTTGCAAATCCTTTTGTTTAATCCAATAAAAGGAAAATAAATTGGACGTGCAGGTTGTTTTTTCACATTATATGAAAATAAAGTTTCGCCCCTACACAATTACTTAGACTTATTCATTCCGAAAATAACCCAGGGGAAGGAAGGAAGAAAACGAGTGGGTAACACTAATTCTTCATCTTCAAATAAGTCCTTCCCCTTCCTTAGTCGAAAGAAAAGCAGAAGTGCTCTAACAAAAGAGCTATTTCGCAATTCACATCAAACCTAGTACCTAATTTTATTTTATTGGAATTAATTCGAATAAAAAATAATTTTAGTATTTTTGGTATTGGGAATCTCAATTGAAAAATAAAATTCATGAAATTTATTTCGAACGTATTTTCGATTTATTCGATTTCGAAGTAATAAATAAGTGAAGCAGCACAATGCTTTTTTGAGTTTATCTATAAAAGGAGATCGTATGAAAAATGTAACCGATTCTTTCGTTTTCTTGGGTCACTGGCCATCCGCCGAGAGTTTCGGGGTTAATACCGATATTTTAGCAACAAATCTAATAAATCTCAGTGTAGTGATTGGTGTATTGATCTTTTTTGGAAAGGGAGTGTGTGCGGGTTGTTTATTTCAAGAATAGGTTGGATTCAAC